AATCTTTACTGATAATCAACAAAATACAGATAGTGATAATAATACCAAAGACAGAACTAATCCTGATCAAGCTGAAGAAGTGGCTTTAATACGTTATTCACAACAATCGGACTTTCGTCGAAACATAATAAAGGGTTCAATGCGAAACCAACGACGTAAAACAGTTATTTGGAAACTGTTTCAAGCAAATATGCATTCTCCTCTTTTTTTTGACAGGCTAGACAATTCTCTTTTTTTTTCTTTTGATATTTCTGAACTGATGAAAATAATATTTCGAAATTGGATGTGTAAAAACAAAGAATTCACGATTTCCGATTCTACTTATAACAGGGAAAAAACAAACAAAAATGAGAAAAAAGAAAAGGACAAAAGAGACGAAGACAAAAGAGAAGAAAAAACCCAAATAGAAATAGCTGAAGCTTGGGATAGCATTGTGTTCGCTCAAGTAATAAGAGGTTATGTTTTAATAACTCAATCACTTCTTCGAAAATATATTCTATTACCTTCATTAATAATAGCTAAAAATATGATTCGTATGCTATTTTTTCAAATTCCTGAATGGTCCGAGGATTTAACGGATTGGAATAGAGAAATGCATGTTAAATGCACCTATAATGGAGTTCAATTATCAGAAAAAGAATTCCCGAAAAACTGGTTAACAGACGGTATTCAAATAAAAATCCTATTTCCTTTTCGTTTAAAACCTTGGCACAGATCGAAGTCAAAATCCTCTCATATTCTTAACGATGTAAGGAAAAGGAAAAATCAAAAAAACGATTTTTGTTTTTTAACAGTTTGGGGAATGGAAGCCGAACGGCCCTTTGGTTCTCCTCGAAAACGATTTTCCCTTTTTGACCCGATTTTTAAAAAACTCGAAAAAAAAATTAGAAAGTTGAAAAAGAATTTTTTTTTAGTTATAAAAACTTTAAACGAAAAAAGGAAAGTTTTTCTCAATTTATCCAAAGAAAAAAAAACTTGGTTCATCCAAAACCTTCTATTTCTAAAAGAAATAATAAACAAATTTTTTAAATCAAAAAGAAACCTAATTTTCTTATTTTGGTTTAGAGAAGTCTATGAATTAAATGAAACTAAAAAAGAAACGGAGTCGATAATCAATAATCGGACAATTCAAAAATCGTCTCCAAAAATTAAATTTATAGATTGGACAAATTATTCACTGACAGAAAAAAAAATGAAAGATATGACGGCTAGAACAAACGCAATCTTAAATCAAATAGACAAAATTACAAAAGAAAAGACAAAAAAAATTATAAGCTCCGAAATGAATATTCGCCCTAACAAAATAAACTATAATGCTAAAAGATTACAATCATCAAAAAAAAATTTACAAATATTAAAAAAAAGAAATGCTCGCTTGATTCGTAAATCCTATTTTTTTATAAGAATTTTGATTGAAAGGCTATACATAGATATCTTTATAGTTATCATTAATATTCCGAGAATCAATGCACAACTTTTTCTTCAATCAACAAGGAAAATTATTCCTAAATACATTTACAATAACAAAGAAAATCATAAAAGAATTGATAAAACAAATCGAAATCGAATTCACTTTATTTCGATTATAAAAAAGTCACATAATAAAAGGAATATTAGTCTTATAAATAATAATAATAAAAACAATTCAAAAATTTCTTCTGACAGATCCTCCTTGTCACAAGCATATGTATTTTATAAATTATCACAAATCCAAATTATTAATTTATATAAGTTAAAATCTGTCCTTCAATATCACGGAACATCCCTATTTCTTAAGACTGAAATAAAAGATTATTTTTGGGACCAAGGGCTATTTCATCCCGAATTAAAAAAGAAAATTTTTCTAAATTCTGCAATAAGTCAATGGAAAAAATGGTTAAGGAGTCCTTATCAATATAAATACAATTTTTATCAGATTAGACGGTATAGATTAATATGGCAAACTAAAATTAATCAAGGCTGTATGGTTCAAAAAAAATCTTTACCAAAATGGAATTTATATGAAAAAGACCAATTCAAATCATTAATTCAGTACAAAAAACAAAATAATTTTGAAGCAGACCTATTATCAAAGCAAAAAGAAAAAGAGAATTTGAAAAAAAACTTTCGATATAATCTTTTATCATATAAATATATTAATCATCATGATCAGAAAGACTCATATATTTATAGATTCCTATTAAAAGGAAATAAAAAGATTTCTTATAATTACAACCCAAATACAAGCCAATTTTTGGATATGTTAGGTAGTATTCTTATCAATAATTATCTAACAGAGGATGATATTATCGATATGGAGAAAACCCCAGCTAGAAAATATTTTGATTGGAGAATTCTTAATTTTAGTCTTAGAAAGAAAGTCCATATTGCGTACTGGATCGATACTGGAACCAAACATAAAAAAAATAATAAAACGTACCCTAATAAATATCAAATGACCGATAAAATTGATAAGAAAAATCATTTTTTTCGTAGGTTTCGCAAAGATCAAGAAACTAATTCATCTAAAAAAAAAAAAAATCTTTTTGATTGGATGGGAATGAATGACGAAATATTAAACGATCCTATATCCAATTTAGAACTTTGGTTCTTTCAAAAATTTGTCATATTGTACAAAATATATAAGATAAAACCCTGGGCAATACCAATCCAATTACTTCTTTTCAATTTTAATAGAAATGACAATATTAGTGAAAATAAAAAAATCAACAACAAGAAAAATGTCAATCTTTTTATATCTCTTGAAAAAAAATCTATTAATTTTGAAACTATTAATTTTGAAAATAAAACGCATGAGGAAAACGAATCGGAGGACCGAGCGGATCTTCGATCAGTTTTCGCCAATCAAGAAAAAGATATTGAAGAAGATTATGTGGAATCGGACAGGAAAAAACGTAGAAAGAAAAAACAATACAAAAGTAATACGGAAGTGGAGCTCGATTTCTTCCTAAAAAGGTATTTATGTTTTCAATTAAGATGGGATGATTCTTTAAATCAAAAAATAATCAATAATATCAAAGTATATTGTCTCCTGCTTAGACTGACAAATCCACGAGAAATTATTATATCCTCTATTAAAAGGGAAGAAATAAGTCTGGATATTCTGATGATTCAGAAGGATTTAACGCTGACCGAATTGATGAAAAAAGGACTATTGATTATCGAACCGTTGCGTCTGTCGGTAAAAAATGATGGACAATTTATTATGTACCAAATTCTAGGTATTTTATTGGTTCATAAGAGCAAAGAACAAATTAAGCAAAAATACAGGGAAAAGGGCTATGCTGATAAAAAGCATTCTACCAAATTTATTGAAAGACATCAAAATCGAATTCGAAATAGAGACAAAAATAATTATGATTTACTTGTTCCTGAAAACATTTTATCGCCGAAACGGCGTAGAGAATTAAGAATTCTAATTTCTTTCACTTCACAACCAAAAAATAGAAATAATATTCATATAAACAGATACATTTTGAATGATAATAACATAAAACACCGTAGTTACGGGTTTGATAAAAGCAAAGATTGTGATAGATATAAAAATAGCCTACTAAGTAAATTAAAACTTTTTCTTTGGCCCAATTATCGATTAGAAGATTTAGCTTGTATGAATCGATATTGGTTTGATACTAACAACGCCAGCCGATTCAGTATGGTAAGGATACATATATATCCACAATTAAAAATTCGGTAAGGGTGCATTTTTGATGTATATATCATAACGTTCTGATCTAATATAAGAAAAGAGAGAAGTGGACACATGTATTTTTTACATTCCCTATTCTGGTCTGATATATGTACGTATCAAGTCGATTTTAAAATTCATTAATTCATTTTTTTTTAGGTATAAATTTTTCGCTTTTGTAAGAAAAGAAATATACTATCTTTTTTTCTCTCTAGTCGAATAAAAGAAAATTGGATTTATTAATAATAAATTTGATTTAACAAAAGCAGGAATTACTAATGAAGTAAAGATTATTGTGTATATAAAATTTAAATACACTGAAATTATTATATTATTTAGCTATTAATATATTCTATATTCCTATTCTATATTCCATTTATTAATATATTCTATATTCCATTTTAATTACATTTTCCATTCTTTTTATTATTACTGATCAAGAAAAATATCTTCATTTAATATTTAATAAAAGAGGGGCTTTCATTTTATGGTAAAAAATTCATTCATCCCAGTTATTTCACAAGAATTAAAAGAAGAAAACAAAGAATCTATTGAATTTCAAATACTAAGTTTCACTAATAAGATACAAAGACTTACCTCACATTTGGAATTGCATAGAAAAGACTATTTATCTCAGAGGGGTTTACGAAAAATTCTAGGAAAACGACAACGACTGCTATCTTATTTTGCAAAGAAGAATAGAATACGTTACAAAGAATTAATTAATCGGTTGGATATTCGGGAATCAAAAACTAAAAACTAGTTAATTTTTTTTTATTTAATTATTTGATTTATTAGATCTTGGATTTTGATGAACTTTTTTTTTTTCGTTTTCATTAATTCATGGAAGAATGAATCGAGGAAACCTCTATGAATGTACCAACTACAAGAAAAGATCTTATGATAGTCAACATGGGTCCCCACCACCCATCAATGCATGGTGTTCTTCGACTTATCCTTACTCTAGACGGTGAAAATGTTATTGACTGTGAGCCAATATTAGGTTATTTACACAGAGGAATGGAAAAAATTGCGGAAAACCGAACAATTATACAGTATTTGCCTTATGTAACACGTTGGGATTATTTAGCTACTATGTTCACAGAAGCAATAACAATAAATGGTCCAGAGCATTTAGGAAATATTCAGGTACCTAAAAGAGCTAGCTATATCAGAGTAATTATGTTGGAGTTGAGTCGTATAGCTTCTCATCTATTATGGCTTGGACCTTTTATGGCGGATATCGGTGCACAAACTCCGTTCTTCTATATTTTTAGAGAAAGAGAATTAGTATATGATTTATTCGAAGCTGCCACTGGGATGAGAATGATGCATAATTATTTTCGTATCGGGGGGGTAGGGGCTGATTTACCTCACGGATGGATAGATAAATGTTTGGATTTTTGCGATTATTTTTTACAAAAAGTTGCTGAATATCAAAAACTTATTACGCGAAATCCTATTTTTTTAGAACGAGTTGAGGGAATAGGTATTGTTGCTGCAGAGGAAGCAATCAATTGGGGTTTATCAGGACCAATGCTACGAGCTTCTGGAATACAATGGGATCTCCGTAAGGTTGATCATTATGAGTCTTACGAAGAATTTGATTGGGAAGTCCAGTGGCAAAAGGAAGGAGATTCGCTGGCTCGTTATTTAGTCCGAATTGGTGAAATGACAGAATCCATAAAAATTATTCAACAGGCTTTGGAAGGAATTCCAGGGGGACCCTACGAAAATCTAGAAGTTAGATGTTTTGATAGCGAAAAGGGTCCAGAATGGAATGATTTTGAATATCGATTCATTAGTAAAAAAACTTCTCCTACTTTTGAATTGCCGAAACAAGAACTTTATGTAAGAGTCGAAGCCCCAAAGGGAGAATTGGGCATTTTTCTGATCGGGGATCAGAGCAGTTTTCCGTGGAGATGGAAAATTCGCCCACCGGGTTTTATCAATTTGCAAATTCTCCCTCAACTAGTTAAAAGAATGAAATTGGCTGATATTATGACAATACTAGGTAGTATAGATATCATTATGGGAGAAGTTGATCGTTGAAATGATAATTGATACACCGGAAGTCATTAATACGAGAGAAGTACAAGCTATCAACTCTTTTTCCAGATTAGACTCCATCAACGAGATCTATGAAATTATATGGATGCTTGTTCCTATTTTGACTCTTGTACTGGTAATCACACTAGGCATACTAGTAATTGTGTGGTTAGAAAGAGAAATATCTGCAGGAATACAACAACGTATTGGACCTGAATATGCCGGTCCTTTTGGAGTTCTTCAAGCGTTAGCCGATGGAACAAAATTACTTTTCAAAGAGAATCTTTTTCCCTCAAGGGGGGATACTCGGTTATTCAGTATCGGGCCATCTATAGCAGTCATATCAACTTTATTAAGCTATGCAGTAATTCCTTTTGGATCTCATTTTGTTTTAGCTGATCTAAAAATTGGTGTTTTTTTATGGATTGCCATTTCAAGCATTGTTCCCATCGGTCTTCTTATGTCAGGTTATGGATCAAATAATAAATATTCTTTTGTAGGTGGTCTTCGAGCTACTGCTCAATCTATTAGTTATGAAATACCCTTAACTCTCTGTGTATTATCCATATCTCTACGTGCGATTCGTTGAAAGATAAACTTTTTTGTAAGAAAATTTAAGAACAGAAAAAGGCAAAATGAAATGAATTGACTATATTTCCTTTTTTTTGGTTCATGAACGAAATTGGATAGTTATATGAGTGAAATAAAACAGCTTGAACTTTTGGCGTAAAAAATGGAGACTCATTTCCTATGTACAAGAGTAAAGCAGAACTAAATTAAACATAATAAGACGAAAGTGGTTGCCCCAAGATTGGTTGATTATTCATCCTGACTTGAAGCGGGCTCAAGATCAACTTTATTGAGTTTTCACTATCATTTATCTGTATTACCATAATACTAACTAGCGAGTAATTGAGCAAAAATAAGTGGATGGTTAGGAACACCAAGATACACAAAGGATTGGTAATAGAGATTTTCAAAATTATAAAAAAAGAATAGAAAGATATTTCGACAAAGATATTTCAACATAATAATATAAAAAGAATATTAATTGGGGCTTTTAATTCGTAGAAATGATCAGGCAGTACTCCCCATAACATAATTCCGATTCAGAGTATCCTCCCGCCCACTGATTAAAGAAATAACTATCAGGAACGAAATAATCCTTTGCTTTCTTTTTTTTTTTATTATTTTCATTTTTTGACCCCTCCCCCTTTTCAGAAAGAAGAATAGGAGCGAAACAAAGAATATAATACGTTTACAATAGAAAAAAGAGATCCTTTTTCCTTTTTATTTATTTGATTTTTCCTATATCCATATTTCTGTTTATGGAAATCAAATTCGTATCATAATGCATAAACTAAGGAAATGTCTAATTCTTTTTCGTATCTAATTCTTTTTCGTAATCAAAAAAGAAAAAAGATAGGGTGAAATAGCTATTGCGATTTCTACAAGGAATATTTTATTGAATATTTTATTGAAGTAGAATATTTTATTGAAGTATAAGTTATTACCCAAAAAAGAAAAATTTCAATTCTTAAAGGATGAGATCAATTCAGAAGTACTTTTTTATTTTTAGTATTATAACAGATAGAATTGCATTGGTCGAATTAGGGAACGTTCGATCCATTTTTATCGTATTTATCTGCTAAATCCGATAAATATATGTATTAAAATAAATAATACGACCCGGTCCTTAGATTTATTTATGGCCTTAGAGGAGCCGTATGAGGTGAGAATCTCATGTACGGTTCTGTAATAGCGATCGGAACAGTGATGTTATCATCGACTATGATTATCTAACAGTTCAAGTACGGTTGATATAGTTGAGGCGCAATCAAAATATGGTTTGTGGGGATGGAACTTGTGGCGCCAACCTATAGGGTTTATCATTTTTTTAATTTCGTCCCTGGCAGAATGTGAAAGATTACCCTTTGATTTACCAGAAGCAGAAGAAGAATTAGTAGCAGGGTATCAAACCGAATATTCGGGTATCAAATTTGGTTTATTTTATATTGCTTCCTATCTAAACTTATTAGTTTCGTCATTATTTGTAACAGTTCTTTACTTTGGAGGTTGGAATATGTCTATTCCCGCCATTTCCCTTCCAGACTTTTTTGAAATAAATAACGTCGGTGGAGTCTTCGGAGTAACAATTGGTATCTTTATTACATTGGTTAAAACTTATTTGTTCTTGTTCATTTCGATCACAACAAGATGGACTTTGCCTCGACTAAGAATGGACCAATTATTAAATCTTGGTTGGAAATTTCTTTTACCTATTTCTCTCGGAAATTTATTATTAACAACTTCTTCCCAACTCCTTTCACTATAAAGAAATGCTTTTCTATATTCTGTCTTGTCTCAAACAAAACAAGAGAAATAAATAAACATAAGATTATTCATAGATATTCACTATATGTTCTCCCTAGTAACTGGGTTCATGAATTATGGTCAACAAACCATACGAGCCACTAGGTACATTGGCCAAAGTTTCATGATTACCTTATCCCACATAAATCGTTTGCCCGTAACTATTCAATATCCTTATGAAAAATTAATCACATCTGAACGTTTTCGTGGTCGAATCCATTTTGAATTTGATAAATGCATTGCTTGTGAAGTATGTGTTCGCGTATGTCCTATTGATCTACCTCTTATTGATTGGAAATTGGAAACCGATATTCGAAAGAAGCGACTGCTTAATTATAGTATTGATTTTGGAATCTGTATATTTTGTGGTAACTGTGTTGAGTATTGCCCAACAAATTGTTTATCAATGACTGAAGAATATGAACTTTCTACTTATGATCGTCACGAATTGAATTATAATCAAATTGCTTTAGGGCGTTTACCAATGTCAATAATTGACGATTATACAATTCGAACAATTTTGAATTCATCTCATCAAAACAAAACGCGAAATCTCCTTTGATTAAAGATTAATTAAAGAATGATTAAAGATTAATTAAAGAACAATTTCCAATTCATAAACTAAGATTCCATTTTGACCGAAAAAGGGGGGAATGATTTTTTCATTTTGTGTATTCAATAACTACAAAACTCAACCAGTTATTTGATTGGTTGGTGAGAACCGCAGCATGGCTAAATTTGGATTGAAAATCTAGTAATATACCCCGAGTTCTATCCATAGTTATTTCAAAATTTCTATTTTTCATTTCTATTTATATCTATTTATATAGAATAATTTCTAATCATTACCCTTTTTGAGAAAGAATAAGATAAGTTTAATAGTTGTACCTACAATAATTTCCAACCCTTAGGGTTTAATTCAATTATCACCCTATTCTAAAAAAATCTAAAAAAGGGCTTTTCCCGGTGAGGTCAATAAGGTCATGAAAAAACAATTTTATTTTTTATCTTTTATTTTACGTACAATGGATTTGCCTGGACCAATACATGATTTTCTTTTAGTTTTTCTGGGATTAGGTCTTATATTAGGAAGTCTAGGAGTGGTATTACTTACCAACCCAATTTATTCTGCCTTTTCGTTGGGATTGGTTCTCGTTTGTATATCCTTATTCTATATTTTATCAAATTCTCATTTTGTAGCTGCCGCGCAGCTACTTATTTATGTGGGAGCTATAAATGTTTTAATTCTATTTGCTGTGATGTTCATGAATACTTCAGAATATTACAAAGATTTTAATATTTTGACCGTTGGGAATGGGTTTACTTCCTTAATTTGTACAAGTATTTTTGTTTCACTAATTACTATTATTCCAGATACGTCATGGTACGGGGTTATTTGGACTACAAGAAAAAACCAGATTATAGAGCAGGATTGGATAAGTAATAGTCAACAAATTGGAATTCATTTATTAACCGATTTTTTCCTTCCATTTGAATTCATTTCAATAATTCTTTTAGTTGCTTTGATAGGTGCTATTGCTGTGGCTCATCAATAATAAATCTTTGGAATTAGCAATTGAAATCCAAATTCAACTTGTTTGTTGCTCGATCTTATTACATTCATTTGACTTTAATTCTATTTGAATTTGAGGATTATTCATGTAGAGATTTGTTTATTCGATTTATTTCAATATGAATAAGAATTCAATATCAACATATTGGATTGACTAGAATAAGAATTTCATAAACCAAGTACACAAGAAATAAATAGATTGGTAATAAATCGAAATTGATAAGGAGTTGACCGATGATGCGGGAATATGTACTTGTTTTGAGTGTCTATTTATTTTCTATCGGTATTTATGGATTGATTACGAGTCGAAATATGGTTCGAGCTCTTATGTGTCTTGAACTTATACTGAATGCGGTTAATATAAATTTTGTAACATTTTCTGATTTTTTTGATAGTCGCCAATTAAAAGGAAATATTTTCTCAATTTTTATTATAGCTATCGCGGCCGCTGAAGCCGCTATTGGATTGGCTATTGTTTCGTCAATTTATCGTAATAGAAAATCAACTCGTATCAATCAATCCAATTTGTTGAATAAGTAGTATTAATCATATAAAATAGAATAGAAAATAGAAATTTCTATATAAATACATATAAATAATATTTATATATATAATATTTATATATATAATATATATAAATAGAACCTTTCTATTAATCAAATTGAATTGGTATATATGATACGGATACGGAACCAATCAGATCATGTTTGCGAAAAACGAATAAATTAAATTAAAGCATCTTGGTTATATCTCCCGAGTCGATCCGGAATTGAATAGCACAAGTCTGGTAAATCATTGATTCATCTGGTATTCACATATATGATTCGTTGTAGAAATTTACTAGATCGAAAAAGTATAAAGTTAAAAAAAAATTCTAAATCCAATGTCACATTCAGTAAAGATTTATGATACATGTATAGGTTGTACTCAATGTGTCCGCGCCTGCCCCACAGATGTATTAGAAATGATACCTTGGGACGGGTGTAAGGCTAAGCAAATTGCCTCTGCTCCAAGAACAGAAGATTGTGTTGGCTGTAAGAGATGTGAATCCGCCTGTCCAACAGATTTTTTAAGTGTTCGAGTTTATTTATGGCATGAAACAACTAGAAGCATGGGTCTAGCTTATTGATACTTTCCAGAAAATACCACTTGAATACATTTGATTTTTTGTTTACCGACAAAAACCCTTAATCAAAAAAATTCTCTTTTTTTGATTAAGGGTTTTTCTGGTCCAAGTTATCTTGTTTTTACCACGAAGTCTTTTCCTTGGTTAACAATGTTTGTAGTTTTACCAATATCCGCAGGTTCCTTAATTTTTTTTCTCCCACATAGAGGAAATAAGGTAATTAGGTGGTATACTATTTTTATATGTATAGTAGAATTACTTTTAATGACTTATACATTCTCTTATTATTTTGAATTGGACGATCCATTAACCCAATTAATAGAAGATTATAAATGGATCCATTTTTTTGATTTTTACTGGAGATTGGGAATAGATGGACTTTCTCTCGGACCTATTTTACTGACAGGGTTTATCACTACTTTAGCTATTTTAGCGGCTCGGCCAGTTACTCGGGATTCCCGATTATTCCATTTTTTAATGTTAGCAATGTATAGTGGTCAAATAGGATTATTTTCTTCTCAAGATCTTTTACTTTTTTTCATCATGTGGGAATTAGAATTAATTCCCGTTTATCTGCTTGTAGCCATGTGGGGAGGAAAGAAACGTCTCTATTCAGCTACAAAGTTTATTTTGTATACTGCGGGAAGTTCTGTTTTTTTATTAATGGGGGCTTTAGGTATCGCTTTATACGGTAGCAAGGAACCAACATTTAATTTTGAAACATTAGCCAATCAATCATATCCCATGGCTCTGGAAATAATATTCTATATTGGATTTCTTATTGCGTTTGCTGTCAAGTCACCGATTATACCCTTACATACATGGTTACCAGACACCCACGGAGAAGCACATTACAGTACTTGTATGCTTCTAGCCGGAATCTTATTAAAAATGGGAGCATACGGGTTGGTTCGAATCAATATGGAATTACTACCCCATGCTCATTCGATATTTTCGCCCTGGTTGATAATAGTGGGCGCAATACAAATAATCTATGCAGCTTTAACATCTCTTGGTCAGCGAAATTTAAAAAAAAGAATAGCCTATTCGTCTGTATCTCATATGGGTTTCATAATTATCGGAATTTGCTCTCTAAGCGAGATGGGACTCAATGGAGTCATTTTACAAATAATATCACATGGATTTATTGGCGCTGCACTTTTTTTCTTGGCGGGAACGAGTTATGATAGAATACGTCTTCTTTATCTCGACGAAATGGGCGGAATGGCTGCCCCAATGCCAAAAATATTCACGTTATTCAGTATCTTATCGCTAGCGTCTCTTGCATTACCGGGCATGAGCGGTTTTTTTGCTGAATTGATAGTCTTTTTTGGAATAATTACTGACCAAAAATATCTTTTAATGCCAAAAATACTAATTACTTTTGTACTGGCGGTTGGAATCGTCCTAACTCCTATTTATTTATTATCTATGTTACGCCAGATGTTCTATGGATACAAGCTGTTTAATGCCCAAAATTCTTATTTTTTGGATTCTGGACCACGAGAGTTATTTGTTTCGATCGCTATCCTTCTTCCTGTAATAGGTATTGGTATTTATCCGGATTGCGTTTTCTCATTATCAGTTGACAAGGTTGAGGCTATTCTATTTCCGTTTTTTTATAGGTAGTTTTTCGAAATAAAACAGAAAATGAAAAAGGAATCCTATTCTTTTTTAAAAATGAAAACTTTAACAATAAAAAAAATCTCTTTTTTTTTCCTTTTCATTTAAATTTAAGTTAAAAAAAAATCAATTCTACACCCCTTTATGCCTTTGCCCCCTTTTGAGAATTTTTTGAATCAAGTAATGTAGTGATTCAAAAAGTTCTCAAAGAATTACCTAAAACTTCTTGTATATGTTGTCCCCCTTGTATATGTTGTCCTATAGTTATATGCGACAGATCCCTTCATCAATTTGATGTTAATGTAAATGAACCATAACTATGTAGTCCAAGTCCTAATAGATTAACTCCAAAATAGCAGATCCAAATTATAAGAAAGCCCATAGAAGCAACAATTGCAGAATTTAAACCCTCATCAGAATTTTTATTTGTTCGAATATGGAAATAAATCACGAATATGGCCCAAGTAATAAAAGCCCAAGTTTCTTTTGGGTCCCAATTCCAATATGATCCCCAGGCTTCATTAGCCCAGACCGCTCCCGAAAGAATACCTATGGTCAAAAAAATGAACCCTATACTAATAATACGATAACCCCACTGATCTAATTGTTGAATCAATTGAGACCTGTAATAATTTCTAGAAGAAAGAAAGGAAGTATTTTTAAAAACATTATTTTTTTTCGTCATGTATTGGCTCTTACCAAAGGAAAATGAACTAGATAATAAATTATTACTTTTAGCACTATCCAAAGTTCTTATGATTTTGTAAAATGTAATTACTAGAAGGGCTACTGATAATAATGATCCACATAAAAGAGCTGCATAGCCCAATACCATCATACTTACGTGCATCATTAACCACCGGGATTGGAGAGCAGGTACTAAGACTTCAGATCGATGCAGGTTAGTTAAAAAACCCGAAGTAGCAAACGCTTGGGTAAAAAAAATACTTGGGGCAATTATTATGTTTAAATAATTTTTTTTTTTTTTCAAATATGGAACCATATGAATAATTGCAAAACCCCATGAAAGAAAGATTAATGATTCATATAAGTCACTTAATGGTAAATGTCCCGAATTACTCCAACGAGTAACTAATAATCCTGTTATACAGAAAAAAGCAGTTCTCATGCCCTTTTTTGACGAAGCATAAAGTCCTACAAATTCGTCGACTAATAAGGCCATTAAATGAATTAGAATTCCAATTGAAACAACCGAAAAAGAAATATGAGTTAATATGTGTTCTAAAGTAAAAAATATCATAAAAATCCTTAACAAATTAACAAAAGGGTAGGATTCTTTAATTATACATTATACATAATTGAAATCATGAATTGAATTCATTATCATTATAGGGCGTATTGTATCCTCTTGAAAAGGAAATGAAAAGATAAGACATTATATTATGCCGCCACTCGGACTCGAACCGAGATGCTCTAGCACTGCTTCCTAAGAGCAGCGTGTCTACCGATTTCACCATAGCGGCTTGCTCAAAATCATAATAACCAATTTTGATTCAATCGTCGAGCTTTAATTTTAGTAGTGTAGCTCCAATATTTTTTTTTTATTTCGAAAACATAAAAATTAATGAATCAAAGCATCAATTATTTCAATTAAATAAATTATTTAATTGAAATAATTGATGCTTTGGGTATTTTCATAATAATCTTTATTATTATTTAATGTGTCAATTTTGATTAACTTAACAATGTTGTTTTTTTGTAGTTTCAACTCTTATACTCTTATACAACGAAACCCTTGTAAATAATATAATTCTTATTGCAGTTTATGACTAGGGCTAAAAAAAAATAGAATTTTTTTTTATGGATTACAATTTTAGATTTATGAAACTATTTTATTTAATAATCCTTAGTATTTCAGGGCTTAAAGAATTTGTGTTAAGATTAAATTTAACAATTTAATTAGGTATTGAGTTGGGCATATCATATAACAAAAAAATTTCGTGATTTTTTTTTTAATATTGTCTAATTTTTAATATATATCTTGAGATCCATCTTCCAGTCCAAATATATAGTGTAAAAAAAATCATTCAAAGACAACCTCTTATATACATATCTATCTAAACTAAATATGCAATATGCAAATTTTATTAATTGGATAGAAAGGGGAGCTTATTAGTTATTTAAAATAATATTTTTAAGGAGGGTGACTTAAAAATTAATAATTTTTGTTTTTAACGATTAGTTTTTTTTTACTAATGATTTTAGATCGGCTCTTTTTTATTCATCTATTCAAAAACTTATTAAAAACTTATTAATATTTCGTATTATTGTGACAAAGGGCTGGATGGGGAAAATAAGAATCCCCATCCCGGAAATGAGAAAATTTGCTAAAAATCAAAAAGACGAACTTTGTGTCTTCTTTTTTTTTTGCAAACAAAAACAAAAAGTACCCCTTTTTAGAATTCAATAGCCAAATTAGATTCCACATATCCATAGGATAAGGAGGGAAAAGGGTCAATTTTGTATTGATTATCTCAATAAAGGCTGGAAATTATATAAAATTATATAGAAATTATATAATTAAATTTCTATTTATTCTATTTATTTTATATTCTTTATAGTTATATATTTATTTATTTTCTATTCAAAGTATATGTATATCATATTCTGTATATATTGTATAGAATATTGTATAGAATATTATATCGATGTATATATTCGTTATGTATATATTCGTATATATTTTTTATTTTAAATGCTAAATCAAATTTAAATGCTAAATCAAATTCAATCTTTTATCTTTTTCCGATGTCAAGCCGAGTTAGATTATTCCGATGTTTGATTTTTTATTTGTTGCACAAAAAAACTTTTTGAATTACCTGTAGAAAGAGATTTTGCTAACGAAAAAGCTTTCAACGCGGTCCAATATCCCCTTCTTTTCCAAATATTTTTTCGAATACGCTTTTTTGAAATAGAAGTACGTTTTTTTGGAACTGCCATTCAACATTAAAGAGATTATTTATTTTATTGTTAGAAGTGGATGTGAAAGACATATATTGTCGTATAGTGTTAAAAAAAAAATTGTTCTTTATTATCTAGTTATTTAGTCATTAAATTCTATTTGCTTCCTACAAAGCCTAACCATTGCTTTTTATTAGTTCGTAGTTGGATTTCTTCTTTTTTTCGTCATACTGTATTTATTACTCTATTTATATATAGAATAATTTATATATATAGAATAATTTATATATAGAATTTATATAGAATAAAATACATCAAAAACTTTAGTTTTTTATCCCCATGAAAATGTTTTTTTTTTCTTTTTTTTTTCTAGGAATTGGTTAAGCTCGAAGAGAGGGTCTCCCTAATTGAAATTGAATTTATTGAAGTTGAATTTTCAAATTCAAAATTATTAATCAATTTTTAAAAAATATATGATTTTCTAAAAACCATTTCATGTAAAAGATATTTTATTAATTCTCTTTTTCCTTTTTATTAATTATTTTTTTCCTTTTATCTTATGTAAACGTAAAGCGCCCAATATCATACATAGGATTTGTTATAAACAAAAGAGAAGGCATTAAATCTGGGTCAAAATAAAATACAATCATTAATAATTCTGACTTGAAAAAAGGAATAAAAAAAAAGAATTCTTTTTTTATTATTCCTTTTTTATTGAATGTTGAAGAATTTTGGAAAAAGAATTTTTTTTTATCATCTTTATAAAATTAAAATTAAGTACTATTTTTAATATAATTCTTTATCCTTTGTATATAAATTCTCTGGATATAAATTTTTGCAATCCACAGCAATAATCGAATTTTAGAGTCAATTTTCTTTTATTAGTGTCTTGTTTCATTAGTATCGTCGTATATTATTTGACCAATTCTAACTTCTTAATTTGAATATGTAAAGTATTTTGAAAAAAATTCAGAATAATTATGAAGAAAAATTTCTATTTAAGTTTTGAATATCATTATTATTAATTATTCTTTTTTATTATTAATTATTCTTTTTTTTTTGGCAAATCCGTTCAATAAAATTTAAAAATAACAAGAGATAAGAGCCGATGAATCAGAACCAAGAAAGAATTAATCATTAATTAAGTTATGGCACATATATATCAATATTCGTGGATCATACCCTTCGTTACACTTGCAGTTCCTATGTTAATAGGAGTGGGACTTCTACTTTTCTCGGCGGCAACAAAAAAACTTCGTCGTCGGTGGGCGGTTCCGAGTATTTTATTGTTAAGTATAGTGCTTATTTTTTCAACCGATTTGTTTATTCAGCAAATAAATAGTAATTCTATTTATCAATATATATGGTCGTGGACCATCACTAATGATTTTTCTTTAGAATTCGGACACTTGATTGACCCATTGACTTCTATTTTGTTACTATTAATTACTACAGTTGGAATTATGGTTCTTATTTATAGTGATAATTATATGTCTCATGATCAAGGCTATTTGAGATTTTTTGCTTATATGAGTTTTTTCAATACTTCAATGTTGGGATTAGTTACTAGTTCTAATTTGATACAAATTTATATTTTTTGGGAATTGGTTGGAATGTGTTCTTATCTATTAATAGGTTTTTGGTTCACACGACCTATTGCATCGAATGCGTGTCAGAAAGCGTTTGTAACTAATCGTGTAGGAGATTTTGGGTTACTATTAGGAATTTTAGGCCTTTATTGGATAACAGGTAGTTTAGAATTTTGTGATTTGTTCGAAATATTCAATAACTTGACTTATAAGAGTGAGATTCATTTTTTGTTTATTACTTTGTGTGCTTTCTTATTATTTTCGGGGGCAATTGCTAAATCGGCACAATTCCCCCTTCATGTATGGTTACCAGATGCTATGGAGGGACCTACTCCTATTTCAGCTCTGATACACGCTGCTACTATGGTAGCGGCTGGAGTTTTTCTTGTCGCTCGGCTTTTTCCTCTTTTCGTAGCCATACCCTACATAATGAATCTAATAGCTTTGATAGGTATAATAACAGTCCTATTAGGAGCTACTTTAGCTCTTGCTCAAAAAGATATTAAGAGAGGTTTAGCCTATTCTACAATGTCTCAATTGGGTTATACGATGTTAGC